CATACATTCCCCATTACGTTGTCGGAACAAAAATATTGCATGTATCAATATGGATGGAAATATTTAGTACATGAAATAGCGATTTGCTAGATATATAAATAGATATATAAGATATAACTAATAAAACGGGTCTTGTGTTCTGGAATTGGAATCAAAGAAAGATATTTTAAATGGCTCATATGTTGTGACTTGGAATAAATGTTTCCCGGTAAAGGAAGGGAATAGTAATTTATTCATTCCTAATTTATTCCTATAGAACGTCTAGGAACAAGAAGATTAAATCGGATATATCGACAGATTCCCGCGTAGTCCAAAGAAAAAAAAGATCCAATTTCATCTCTATCGAATTTTAATATCAGAATAGTGGATATAATTATGATGCAATGGGTTAGGTCCACTTACTTTTTATTTTGTTGATTTCTAATCGATTTAATTGGAATAATGGAAAATAGGAAAGGAATAGTAATATTTGAAGATTTAACGAGACGACTTATCCTTACATTCATTATAATATTTAATATTTTAATATAATATTTATAATAATTATATTATTTATTTAATAATTAATAATATATTTTTTAATAATTAATAATATATTTTTTATTTTATTTAATTTTAATAATTAATAATATATTTAATTTATTAAAATAGCAAATTTATAACCATACTATAATTAATTATAATGTTATAATTTTGATTATATATTAAAATATTAAATTATACGGTTTGTTACTTTTTTTTTTATTACTTTATTACAAAGATCAACAATATCTTTATTCGCACTTCAAATATGAATACTACTGCCGGAGTTTTATGATTTATGAAAAAATCAAAGCCCCTTATCGGATTTGAACCGATGACTTACGCCTTACCATGGCGTTACTCTACCACTGAGTTAAAAGGGCTTGTTTGATCCAATTCCTGAATAAAGACACTATGAGTTTAGTATATATACTTATTATAGTACATAGATATATCTTATAATAAGTATAAGGGTTCATTCAGGAATGAAAAATTTTCTTTATCCAGTAAAAGTAAATTAAATAATTTAATATAATTTAATATAGAGTATATAATATAGGTAAAATGGTTTATTGATATGATATTGGATTTGATAAATATCAATACAATGAATTGTTTCAAGACTATCCTAATTGACATCATAACTAAATTCATTTGAGTGATACATGTATCCACTAATTTAACATAGATCCAAGATATTTCATTGAATCATTGATAAAGAGATTCGGATAAAGAGATTCGGCGTGGCCTTTGAACCAAACTTTTATCGAAAAAAATTGTATAGAAAGAATCGTGAAAGACGGAAAGATCCTTCGTATCGAGTCATACCATTCCATTATATTGACAATTTTAAAAAACTATTCATACTATGAACATAGTATGATGGCGGTCGTGCAAGTCTGCCCCCATCGTCTAGCGGTTCAGGACATCTCTCTTTCAAGGAGGCAGCGGGGATTCGACTTCCCCTGGGGGTAGGGTACTACGAAAGGAAGTTGATCGTGGATTATCAATAAGCCTGGAATTGATTCTTCCTGGGTCGATGCCCGAGCGGTTAATGGGGACGGACTGTAAATTCGTTGGCAATATGTCTACGCTGGTTCAAATCCAGCTCGGCCCAATAATTTGCCGATCCGCCATGAAATGATATAATATAACCCATTTGTTGCTCTCCAGAAATGCCCGATCCCCCAATCCCAATACGGAAGAAATCCATTTTATGATATATCTATACCACTATTTATTTACTCTCTTTTTACAAGAAATTCTGATCTTGCTAATGATCTAGATTCATATCAGGATCCGTAACTATAAAGTAAAGTTTAAGGAAAAGAGTAAATAAAAAAAAAAAACTTTTTTGATTGAACGAGTGATTATCCAATTGATTTGGCAATAACGAAAGGATTACTAGTAATACCGGCCGCTCTCACTAAAGTACATATACATATGGGTATCGATATATCACACTCGCAGCTCTGTTACAACACGCCAATTCTAATCGAAATTGAAAGGGTTAGAATGAAATCATAAAAATATGTATACTTTATTTTATTATGGTATTTACTTGGGATTGTAGTTCAATTGGTCAGAGCACCGCCCTGTCAAGGCGGAAGCTGCGGGTTCGAGCCCCGTCAGTCCCGACGAATCCAAATCCAATAAAAAACTATATCAATTCATCTCTCTATTTTTTGTGAAAAGAAGTCCAAATAACATAATTTCATTCCCAACAGTGATCCCTCTTCTTTTTTTCTTTTTCGTTTCACATTTATCATCAACCAAATGGGGGAATTTCCATTTCTTCGACTAGTACCGATTCGATTGATGGGAGAGAGGCATATGTGGATTAGTACAATTATTATATTATTATTATTAGCATCAGATTCAGGATTCCACGGGATACCGTACTGTACTGGGTCTGGCTTTTTCAATTACTCCCGATCTGTGAAATATGAAATAGAGTAGAGTATTGTATGTTTCCCGGGAGTACATACATAAATGGAATTTGTACAATATAAAAAAAATTGAACATAGTTACTGTGTTGTGTATAGAATAGTATAGAATACTTTTTTTTTAAGATTAAAATAAAAGTATATCCTTTTCGGGCCCTATTTTGTGTAACCTCAATTTCAAATTTTACTAATTTGAAATAATCTATCTCATTCAAATTTCGCATTGAGCTTTTGATATATGCGTCCCATTACTAATCCAATGAAAGAGGATATTCAAAAAATAAAGATCAAACAAGGATCACTTTTTTATTAGCGAGGTAATGAATTTTTTTTTTTATAAGGGTTTTTCCTTGAAAGAACAAACTTTTTAAATTTATATATAAATATATAAAAAAATAGTTAATTTGATGGAATATTCGATTTTTTTATACCGGAATTTGTACTCGTCTTTATCATACTTCTTTTGTTTTCCAAGAAGATTGGATCATTAAAAAAAGGAGTTTATAACTTAGCTCCTTCCTTTTTTTCATTGAGCTTCTATTGTTTGTTGGGGTTTGTTTAGAACCAATGGTAAGTGGAAAGGCGGTTAGATGATACTTCATCAGATGATTGTACAAAGAGGGCGGTAGGTTATAGAAAAGAAAGAATGAAAAATAAATAAAGGAATTATTGATTGTATCGGGAATCAAATTTTGAGTTCAGTATGGATAAAAGATCGTCCTATGTTATACTATTCAATTCTTGACGATGAATCGATTTGATAGCTCCGATATTGTTATTCATGATATTGATCCGATTCGATATCATCGAGATGTAATGCATCCCATTGAATTTACAGGCGAAAGATTTATTATCTCTATGGGATTAACTCCCGAGTTATTGCGAATTAAAGAAAAATTAAACAATGAGATTATGGAAGTAAATATTCTCGCATTTATTGCTACTGCACTGTTTATTCTAGTTCCTACTGCTTTTTTACTTATAATATACGTAAAAACAGTCAGCCAAGGTGATTAATTTGAATTAAACTTGATTTTTTATTTCTTATCAATAATTGCAGAGAAGAAAAGGATAAAAATTTCGCGTCTTAAATGAAATGGGCAGACTAGAATCAGTCGTATTCTATGAGATACGATAGTATGGTAGAAAGATTCAGATATTTCTTTCTACCATACTATCTAGTATTGTTATTGTAGTGTATAAAGTTGTATTGTAATGCGGGTTAATTTAATATAGATTAATATAGATCAATCTACAATAGTATTATCATATTCCTTTTCTATATATATAGAAATCGATTAAATTACGTATATATAATATATATAGTGATAATGTATATTATATAGTATCCCAATTCTATATTCTTTGCTTTATCTACTTTATCTATTTGTATTTAATTTGTGTTGATTTGAATTAAATTAATTTGAAATAATCGAAAGCGACTTTTACGATTCGAATTCCTAGATTTCTGATTATTTTCAATATGAATCCCGATCGAAAGAATCAATGACTTCTTCGATGGGTATAATAAAATAATCTTTTAGTTAGCATTCCGACGAAGAAGTCATTGATTGAGGAGTTGACAAATGATCCATGGGAACTTCTTCGGATTTCGAAAAGGATTAGTAAAACCCGTCGACTTTTAACATTTGAACCATGATATGAAATGGGTTCAATAAAACAAGCAAAACATAAATAAAATTTCTAAAATAGTAAAACTAAAACAAGCGGCGCAATATGTGACTCGCCCAAGACAATATTTTAGGATATGCAGTATCTCGTTGGACAACTACTATGTTGTTTCCCAATGTGTATCCACGTAATGGAATAACCGAATTGTTTTCTCTTTGATCTTTGAACAGTAAAGAGGTAAACAAAATAAAAAAAAGTTCCGTTCTTCCTCATGGTCCATATCTAACTTTGGTAAGAGTCAGTTCATCGAAATAGAAAATTTATGAAGAATTCAGTTGGAATAAATTGCCTACCATTTGTATTCCTTTTACTTTTTTTACTTTCAAAATACGAACACGGAAATAATTGAAATATTTCTTTGATTGAAAGAGTATTCTTCATATATATTTATTATTCATAGAATACATTACTCAACTAAAATCCAAGAGAATTTCGAAATGAAGATATTTTTCATTTCTATTTCAATTTAAAAATAAAATTTTAAATTGAAATAGTGAAATTTTAAATAAAAAAAACTTTGCCGAACGATCTATAAAAAAAAAGTGATACTGTTTAGTTCCTAAACTCAATTAGTAGTACTTCTAGAGTCCACTCCTTCCCCATACTACTAGTGAAAGGGAAAACGTAAAGACTACCATTAAAGCAGCCCAAGCGAGATTTACTATATCCATGTGAATTATGTCCTCTATCTCTATGAAGGAATTATTCAATTATTGTTCACTAATAAATAATAGGGGAATCACTGGCGCAGAGTCAAAAAGTTATTCTGACCCAACACCGTTGATGAAACAATCCAATAAATCCAATTATAACAAGTTCTTATACGATTTCTAGTATAA